AATAGAAGAGAAAAGTCATACAAAGTTATATACAAATCACTACCCCCTTTTTTGTATTTCCTTAATTTATTTCCTTAATTGAATTTCGGTTGATTAAGACGAAGTTCCTTAAAAACCTCTGCCTTCTTTAAAATATCCTGAACAGTTTCTGTAGGTTGAGCCCCTTTTTCAAGGAAATATAAAATAGCAGGAACATTTAAATAAGTTTGATTCTTTATCGGATCATAAAAACCCACTTTCTGAAGATCTTTTCCTTCTCTTCGGGATCGAACATCAATTGCAACGATTCGATAGACGGCTCATTGGGATAGATGTAGATGAACAACACCCCCCCTAGAAACGTATAGGAAGCTTTCTCCTCATACGGCTCGAGAAAAATGATTGATTCGAAGTTTTGTCTCTGTATGGAATTCTATCTAAGAAATGACAACTGGATCCATAAAATGATCAAAGCAATTAAAGATCTAAGTCTTTTTTTCTTCGTTCTTCCTTAAAATGAAAAAGAAACCATTCATACTCTCATAACTCAAGTTGGATAACTTTCAAACAGTTCAAAGGAAAATCTTTCGGCACTTTCATTTATTGAGCGGTCTTTCCTCCTTTTTTGTTTGTCTCGTTTAAAATCGGATTCTTCAGTCTGATCCAGTTATTAAGACAATTAAAAAGGTGTTTCCTTGTTCTGGGATCCTTTATCTTTGTTTTATTTTAAATCATTGGGTTTAGACATTACTTCGGTGCTTTTTAATCCTTTCAAAATGGCAGCAACATACCCTTTTTGCGATTTTTATGAAAGAATCCTACAAGATGATGGATTCCCTCGTGAAACACTTTGGATCGAAAAAGTTTGATCAATTCCAATAAATTTTTTCATTTTAAACTTGCTCGAATTGGATTCTTTCGATTTCCATACCTAAGATATATTTACGAAGTTGTTTCAATTTTTTTATTGATTGGCATTAACCCTAGACCCTTGCCCCGAGAAATAAATTAATACTTTCTACTCGAGCTCCATCATGGACTATTTACATTCCAAGACAACAAAAAACGAGGGGTTCTAGTGAAACAGAACCCATGATGTCGAGCTAAGAGCACCTTCATTCCTACAAAAAATGGTGGATGTACAAATCCACAACGGATCGTGTCCTTCAAGTCGCACGTTGCTTTCTACCACATCGTTTCAAACGAAGTTTTACCATAACATTCCTCTAAGAACCGGTATGGAATTGATTCAATTATGGAATCATGAATAGTCATTGGTTGGGCTGATGTATAAACACCATAATCTAAAGTATTTTCTATATCTTCTATATCTATAGTCTATAGATATAAATAATACTATAGATATAGGTGGATAAATATTTTTCTGAAGAAGTCTTAGTAAGACCCCATCGCTAATATTAAATTGTCTAACATTATAATATTAATTAATAAATATATATAATAAATAATTTATTTATATAAATAAAATAAGACGAATAAACGAATTCTTTTTGATTCTGCATCTTCACGTGACTTAATAGGAGAGAAAGATTCAGCTTCTAAGGAATGATTTAAACTATTTCTCTTTCGAAATTTCGAATCAATTTCGAAAGTTCCCCTCTCGACATCATTATTCCAAGAAAATTTGATAGTTAAAAATAACTTTTGATCATCTTAGGAAAAAAGATAAGTCTTTTTTTTTTTTCATCTGATTGATAAAATCCAAAGAATGGGGAGGGTTTCGTATCTATCAATTCGATCAAATAGACTGAGCAATTGTCACTGTTTATAGATATTGAAATGAACGCCTTCCCATCACTGATTAACTCCTATCTACCCCATTCTATGGGACTGATGCAGCATAAATCAAAAGAAGGGGATGTCCTAGTCTTTTTTATTTTTACGAAATGCGAGCTGTCTGGGCACAAAGCCAAACAAGCCCAGATTAAGTCCAGTTTTTGCCCCTTTTTTTCTATTTTAGCCTACCTCATTGATTAAGAATTAAGAGACTTAGTGAATTGAATTAGTACCAAAAACCCCCTCTTGGCGAAAAGTCAAGAAATCTACAAAAAAGAAAATTGAATCTAATTAGGCTAATTTAGGGGGTAGAGAATATGAGATAGGGAATATGGATTCTTTCGTATCTCGATTCAGTTTTTGAAAAAAAAAACGATTCATCGAAGAAAAAAATCAGAAACAACAATCACATTCCAGCTAACATTTCGATTTTAAACAGAACATTGTTAAAAAAGCAATCTATATTGTCAGAGAATATATATGTTCTGGGACGGAAGGATTCGAACCTCCGAATAGCGGGATCAAAACCCGTTGCCTTACCACTTGGCCACGCCCCATTTAGATTTCTATGCGATACTAATAAAGTATATTGCTGGTTTTGTTTGTTTGTCAACTCTAGCCCAAATATCTATAGAATCGATTAGATTGGTATTCGGATTTTTCTATGTTTTTGGTATGTGTAGATATAGAATTCAACTTAATTTATTGATCATTACATATAATT